AATCTCAAATAATTTTTTTTAATGAGCTAAGAGCCGATAGAATGAACTAAAAAGAATGAACTAAAAAGTTCTGTATCCTGAACTTTGTACCGCGATTAATAACTTACACTTACTTAGACGGGTTACGTAAAGTCATAGGATGTATGAGGAAAGACAAAAATATAAATCCACAAATCTATATTAAAATGAAAGGTAATCTGATTCTATTTCTACAGGATCGAAGCTGAAGTTTATCCATTTTTCCCCTTTAATTCCTCGAGACTCGACTTTCCATTTTTTGGTTGGTGTGTTTAAACTAACTAATTTGAATATATATGAAGTATTATATTAAAATGTATTTTACATAAGAGGAAACCCAATAGCAATAAAAAAAGAAAAAACCTAAAAAAAGGGTTTCTTCTTTAAACTATCTACCCATCCTGTTTTTAGATAGATGAGATATTTCGCGCGATAACTAGCTAAATAACTTACTTATGTGTCATGATCTCGACTTGTATATCGACTCATAGTCATCAATTTCTAGGTATAGAATAAAAAAAAAATGTGCCAGGAACCAGATTTGAACTGGTGACACGAGGATTTTCAGTCCTCTGCTCTACCAGCTGAGCTATCCCGACCATTCTCTTTTCTGGTGCATCATCTCCCCATTTTACAAAATAACTTGGGTTTGTGTCAATTAGTCAATCAATTAAAAGGATGAAAAGTATTACAATTATATAGAAATTTTGGGGGTCTTCAAAAAGAGGAACTCTGTATATAATTTTACATAAGTTTTATATAAGAATGTAAAAATATGGATTATGAATTACTCAACGGAGTACTACCTACTCAAATAAAAGATAGTTATTTGTCCGCCTATATATTATAAGACTTTTGATAAGATAAAAAGAAATCCTATTTTGAAAAAAAAAAGGAGGAACATAACCATCTTTAACTTTAAAACGGTAATGGTAATGCAAAAAAAGATAATTTTTTAAGGAGTGAAAAAGGATTTTGGGGATAGAGGGACTTGAACCCTCACGATTTTTAAAGTCGACGGATTTTCCTCTTACTATAAATTTCATTGTTGTCAGTATTGACATGTAGAACGGGACTCTATCTTTATTCTCATCCGATTAATCAGCTCTTCACAAGATCTATCAGACTAGGGAGTGAGTGTGAATGTTTTGATGAATAAATAGGGATTCTGCTTTTAACTTGGAATAGATTCACAACAATTATTGTTATTGCATTTTTCATTTACTATTATAAATCTCTACTAGAAATTTAAATATAGATTTATATATATAATAATAATATATATAAAATACTATATTATTTAATTAAAAAATTATTAATAAATATCTAAAAATTAGAAAAAAAAAATACAGAACAGATTCGGGTTGTCATTAATCATTTCAGTACGTATATTCTTCACCCTTTATTATATTATTAAATTATTTATATTATTTAATTATTTCTTTTTTTGGTTTGGAATTTAGACAGAAGAAGTCTTATACTTATAACAACACAGTCAACCCCATTTGTTAGAACAGCTCCCTTTGAGTCTCTGCACCTATCCTTTTTTTCTTTTGAAAAAAGAAAAAGAAAAGGAGTTGGCTCAGGATTGCCCTTTTTTTTAATTCCAGGGTTTCTCTGAATTTGAAAGTTTTCACTTAGTAGGTTTCCATACTAAGGCTCAAGCCAATTAAGTCCGTAGCGTCTACCGATTTCGCCATATCCCCGTTATATTTGATAAAATTAGGATCCCAATGTGATGTTCCCTCCCCTTCCGTACCTCTCCCATTTTTAGATTTTATACAGATTAATATACCTAAAAGTTTTTTCTTCTTTTTTTATCTTATTTCTATTGGAACGACTATAAAGTTGAAACTTGCTTTGGTCTAATCCGAAATGATTCTATCATTTCTGTAGGTACAATTCAATATAGATGAATAGAGAGCATATATACGCTTCTTTACTTTATGCAGTTTGTAATACTCAAAGGATCGATTCTTTGTTTTTCGTCTTCGTCTCTTAATGAAAATAGAATACTTTTTTTTTTTATTATAATCTGGATTTCATTTTTCTGGATTTATTTATATTTTTTTAGGTTTTCTTGGGCTAGACCCCTAAATAACATAACTAAAAAAATATATATTCATTATAGCTATAATGAAAATTTTAATAATAATTTTTTAAAAAATTACTAGCCCTCATTATAATCTAATTTATATATTAGTTAGTAGATCTAATTTAGCTATAATAATGATTAAAATTTTCATTTCAATAGAATTATATTTATATAATATAATTAAAAAATTTAGAAATATTTTTATTTATATTTAGATAATTTTTTTATATCATAAAAGAATAAAAATGAATAAGCTTAAACTAAGATATAGTTTTTATGTATGTAGAATTTCTATGAGCCCGCTTAGCTCAGAGGTTAGAGCATCGCATTTGTAATGCGATGGTCATCGGTTCGATTCCGATAGCCGGCCGGCTTTTCCTTATTTTTTTTATCAAAGAACAAATAATAATAATCAAAGGGTGCCCTTTCCGTCGTCAAAAGGTTATTGATCTATTATGTGGTTGTGGTAGAAATTCCCATCCCAATCCCAATTATGAATAAAAGGAAAGGCAAAGGGTTAAGCCTTGGTATAACAAATAATGACAAAGACTCTTTCCTTTTATTTTACTTATATTGTACTTACATAGATTAATACAAAACAAAATCGAATCTAAAATATAGAATATATAAATGGATTTGTATATCATATATACAATACATCTTATCTTATTATTATTATTCATTGGAATATAATACTTCAGGAGATTTCTTTTCATTTATCATTTAGTTTTAATTTAGGTTTTTTTGTCAAATGAAATATAAATATATAAATAAAATACATTTTTTAATAAATAAAGAAAGGAGTCTTTATGTCGCGTTACCGAGGACCTCGTTTCAAAAAAATACGACGTTTAGGGGCTTTGCCTGGACTAACAAATAAAAGGCCTAGAACCGGAAGTGATCTTAGAGCCCAATCACGTTCTGGGAAAAAATCTCAATATCGTATTCGTTTAGAAGAAAAACAAAAATTGCGTTTTCATTACGGTATTACAGAACGACAATTACTTAAATACGTTCGTATCGCCAGAAAAGCCAAAGGGGCAACAGGGCAGGTTTTACTACAATTACTTGAAATGCGTTTGGATAACATCCTTTTTCGATTGGGCATGGCTCCGACTATTCCTGGAGCCCGCCAATTAGTTAATCATCGACATATTTTAGTTAATGGCCGTATAGTAGATATACCGAGTTATCGTTGCAAACCCCAAGATACTATTATGGCAAAGGATGAACAAAAATCCAGAGTTCTAATTCAAAATTTTCTTGATTCATCCCCCCCTGAGGAATTGCCAAAACACTTGACTCTTGACCCATTTCCGTATAATAATAAAGCAATAATAAAGGAAATAATCGATAGTAATAGTAAGTGGGTCGGTTTGAAAATAAATGAATTGCTAGTGGTAGAATATTATTCTCGTCAGACTTAGCGCTAACTAAAAAAAAGCGAAAGGGTTCGAAGAATCCGGCCCCTTTCAAATGGACGTTAAGGATTAAAGTCAGGGCTTTGATAGGAATTTTATCCCACTCATAATATTATTTCCGATCTCGAATCTAACTGTTATGTTCTAATAATGGTATTTAATTTATTGTTGTTTGATATCTTACAGTTAGGAATGTTGGTAAATTAGGTTTTTAACGTACGGAAAGAGAGGGATTCGAACCCTCGGTAAACAAAAGCCTACATAGCAGTTCCAATGCTACGCCTTGAACCACTCGGCCATCTTTCCTATTATTTTATTATGACTCAAAAACCGAAAAAATAGCGAGACATTCAAATTAAAGATTAATATTATATTCGGTTTTTACTTGGATAGGTATGACTAACCGGAGAATTCTATATATTCTATAACTAATAGATAGATAAGTTTTTATAAAAAAGCTTTCCTCGAAGGATTTAATTTAAAAACATGTTTTTTCTTGTGAAAGTATCAAAATAGATAATACTCACTCATTATTTAGTTAATAATCCGAATGATTTAAGTTATATCATAATATAATAATATAATAGAATGTTATTCTATTCCACCTCTTAGAAAGAAAGAAAAAAAAAAGAAATAAATAAAAATACATAGAATAAGAAAAAGAAAAAAGAAATACATAGAATAAGAAATCAAAAAGAAAAAGAAAAAAGAAATACATATACAAAGAAAGAAAAAAGAAATACATATACAAAGAAAGAAAAAAGAAATACATATACAAAGAAAGAAAAAAGAAATACATATACAAAGAAATCAAAAAAAGAAAAAATCTTATTATTTTAATATATTATCTTTTTTAATAATCCGAAGCTTTTTAATGTTTGATGATAGTAAAGGAAATTTAGTATCTTTAATTTTTTTTTTTTTTTCAAATGGGGGACTATATGAAAATGAAACATATTTCTGTATCTCAATGGTGGTTGAATTTATTTAGGGTCACGGACATTCAAAATTTAAACTCTGATGATCTTTTTTTACTTATAGATAGTAAGGGGGACAGTTATTCCATATCTTTTGATATTGAAAATAACATTTTTGAGATTGACAATGACCATGACCATGCTTTTTCTACTTTTTGCGATTCAGATTTTCTTTTTCCAAACTCAAGATCTAAGAGTAACGATACCTATAATGATCATTACACATTTCATACTAAATGTAATTGGAATAATTACATTAATAATTCAATTGACAATTATCTTTATTCTCAAATCCCTGTTGGGAGTTCCATTCTAAGCGGTAGTGCTAACACAAATGATACAAATTTAACTAAAATAGAAAATCTTGATGGAACTCAAAAAATAAATATAAATGATTTGTGGATTCAATGCGACAGTTGTTATCACTTACATTATAAAAAATTCTTCACAAAAACACACCTTAATGTGTGTGAAGAATGCGGATATCATTTAAAAATGAGTAGTTCAGATAGAATAGAACTTCTGATTGATCCGGGGACTTGGAATCCTATGGATGAAGATATGGTTTCTGATCCCCTTGAATTTGATTCGGAGGAGGCTTCGGAGGATAAATCTTATAAAGATTGGGAAGAACCTTCTAAAGATTCGGAGGAGGATTGGGAGGAGAATTTGAATTGGTATTGGGATTCGGATTCGGATTCGGATTGGGAGGATAGATCTTCTAAAGATTGGGCGGAACCTTCTAAAGATTCGGATTGGGATTCGGATTCGGATTGGGAGGATAAATCTTCTAAAGATTCGGAGGAGGCTTCGGCGGAACCTTCTAAAAATTCGGAGGAGGCTTCGGAGGAACCTTCTAAAAATTCGGAGGAGGCTTCGGCGGAACCTTCTAAAAATTCGGAGGAGGCTTCGGAGGAGAATTTTAAGTGGTATTGGGATTCGGATTCGGATTCGGATTGGGCGGAACCTTCTAAAGATTCGGAGGAACCTTCTAAAGATTCGGATTCGGAGGATAAATCTTATAAAGATCGTATTGATTCTTATCAAAGAGAGACAGGGTTAACTGAAGCTGTTCAAACAGGTATAGGTCAACTAGACGGTATTCCTGTAGCAATTGGGGTTATGGATTTTGAGTTTATGGGCGGTAGTATGGGATCGGTAGTCGGGGAAAAAATAACCCGGTTGATTGAATATGCTTCTAATAAGTTACTACCCCTTATTATAGTATGTGCGTCTGGAGGAGCACGCATGCAAGAAGGAAGCTTGAGCTTAATGCAAATGGCTAAAATAGCATCTGTTTTATATGATTATCACTCAAATAAAAAGTTATTCTATGTATCAATTCTTACATCTCCTACGACAGGTGGGGTAACAGCCAGTTTTGGTATGCTGGGCGATATCATTATTGCCGAACCAAATGCCTACATTGCATTTGCGGGTAAAAGAGTAATTGAACAACTGTTGAATATAACAGTACCTGAGGGTTCACAAGAAGCCGAATATTTATTCCCTAAGGGTTTATTTGATCCAATCATAGCACGCAATCTTTTAAAAGACGTTCTAAGTGAGTTATTTCAGTTGCACGGCTTTTTTCCTTTAAAAAAAGATAAATAAAGTCGAGAATTAAAGTCAATTCTTTGCTTTGTGTCCAAAAGTTTTTTATTAGAATAAAAAGTGCAAAGAATGTTTTTTTGTTCATTGAAAAGTGCAAAGAATGTAGAAGTTAAAACTTTCTACATTCTTTGCACTTTATTTCTAAAAAATCTTCTTAACTTAATTTCAATGACTTCCGAAATTCTTTTTTGGGCTTTCGTAGGCCTAGTCGTTTTTGTTTTTGTCCTGAATTTGCTTGATAGAATCAAAACTTTCATACATTTTGTAATATTTTCCTTTTTTTTGGCATTGTTTCTATACTATATTCTCTTCTGAAGAAACAATTTCCCTCCTTTAAGTTTCCTTTTTAAAGATTTAGTAAAGACTAAATCTAAGATTTAATTAATTAGAATTCTAATTAATTAAATCTTATAATAATAACAACAAAAAATATAAGAAACAAAACAGGTACAATATAGTAGATCGAGGTACCCATTCTATGACAACTATTAACTTTCCCTCTATTCTTGTGCCTTTAGTAGGCCTCGTATTTCCGGCAATTGCAATGGCTTCTTTATTTCTTCATGTTCAAAAAAACAAGATTGTTTAAGCCCTGTGGCCAAAATCCCTGTTTTAAAAACTTAGGCTTGAAACCTAACACATATATCTATTTAGCAGAATCATATACGACGTTATTTTTTATGAGCATAACAGAAAGTTATACATGTAGAAACATAGTATGTATATAGGGGTAGAGTTTTTCTAACTAATTGGGTGAATTACTGGTAAACTATAAAAAAAGGTAAAGTTTCACATCAGATTATAATACTAGTTGATGAGAGTTACGTCGGAAACATACCAAAGTAAGGAAAGTTAAATTTAATTACTTTGGTATCGTCTTTTAATAAAAAAAATGGTTGATCATAACATATATGGATAGAACTTATAACAGTATTTCCAAAAATAAGTTATTTCGGCTTAGTCGTTTTTATAAATGGAAATTTTATTATTATTATAAACTCTATTTGAATGACTAAAAATTGGGTATTTCTTTAGTAATAACTAAACGATTATTAGTGCTATTTTAAATAGTTAGGATGAGAATATTACTTATTATAATTATATTAATTAATATTAATATAAAATGTATATATTGGATAGATATTGTATAGTAATATATTTAGGATTTCGATATAAAACTTTAGAATTGTGATAGGAATCGTCTAAGTTGCACAACAAAATAGTTTTTAGCTTAATTCAAGTATTTAGAATTAGAATCTTAAACCCCTAAAAGGTCCGTTGGGCGCCAAACATCTATGTCATAATAGATCCGAACACTTGCCCTGGATCAACTTCCAGATCATAATTGCTCTAGTAAATAGCTAAAAAAAAAAAT